TATATATTGAACGGAGGAAAAAGCCTCTGTAACGGTTGGTCGGTAGTAAAAAGTCATAGCAAAACCGGTAGCAACTTGTACTAAAAAACAAGTAAGTGTAATTCCCCCTAAACAATAAAATATGTTGACATGAGGAGGAACATATTTACTCGTTATATCATCCGCAATTGCCTGAATCTCAAGACGTTCCTCAAACCAATCATATACTTTATTGAGATAGGTAACTAGCCCGACTCCCCCTCCGAGAACCGTATATGAAAATTTCATCTCGTACGGCTCAAGCAGAAACACACAAATTTTCAACGGATATTAGAAAAAAGGTTCAAAACTTCATCAACCACAGGAGTGTATTAATTTGCCTTGAAGATATTAAATAAGAAAAATCCATAATTTCTTCTTTGTGATGATAATGCCAAAAAATCTCAAGTTGGCTCATCTGTCTTTCTTTCCCTTATGTTGATCATTAGAGGCCTCTTGACTTTTCTCTTCCCTATTTTTTATTTATTTTATTTTTTATTTATTTTACTAGTAAAATAAATAAAAATTTATATTTACAGTGGTTTTCTAATAGAAATTATCTTGTTGCGATCCTATGAATCAATTAAAACCTTAGATTCATACTAGAGCCACGATGATTGAGTCTCAAGCTAAACAAAAGGCAAGGGTTCTTCGAATAAGAACCGCTTGATGATCATTTATTGAATTGGTGTAATGACTCGACAAAATCGAGAGAAAAAAAAGTTGTCTTTTGGGCAAACAAAATTGGAAAGAAGAAAAGTTCTTTTTTTATTAAGAACTACTTGCATTTTTTTTTTCAGTCTGGTTGCGAGGTCTAAATAGTGAGTATGAATCATAGTTCTATTTTTTTCTTGATCCACTCTATGTATTTCGTGTTCCAGATACTAGAATAAATAATATCCGACGAATTAGAATCATCTTGATAGAGAGAACAGGCCCTTTCTATGTATTATCAATAGGATCAATTCTAACAAGTCACACACTCATATTCCAGAGATACCAAAACAAAAAAATCCACGGTCGAACTACCAGAATGTCTAGAAATGTGGAGCTTAAAGCAGAAAGACCCTTTTTGGATAGAAAAACTATGACTTCATAGTTTTAGTTAGTAGAAACCTAATTCATTAAAATTCCGTCCAGTAAAACAGAAGAATTATAAATTTCTAAAATGATAGATAGGAATATCGCGAATAAAGCCATTGCAACCCCCATAAAAGGAGTAGTCCCCCAACCCGGAGCGACTTTCCCATATTCCGAATTCAAGGGTTTCAATAAACTACCTGCGCCAGTTCGTTTTGGCCTAGGTCTAGAACTATCTTCAACGGTTTGTGTAGCCATAAATTCTATTTAATCATTGGTGTTGACTTTGTATACTATTCCGTTGTAGTTGTAAATACACGATCTTTATCATAGATCCATTGTAATCTTGAAATTCTATAAAAATGGAAACAGCAACTTTAGTCGCCATCTCCATATCTGGTTTACTTGTAAGCTTTACTGGGTATGCCTTATATACCGCGTTTGGGCAACCCTCTCAACAATTAAGAGATCCATTCGAAGAACATGGGGACTAATTAAAGTAAGAAGTCTCCCAGCTGGGAGACTTCTTACTTCAATTAAATTATTTCATTTTTTAGTCGGAACCTTAGGTGGTTCTCGGAAGAAGATAGCGAAAAAAATTATCCCTAAAGTCGAAACTAAAAGGAACGTATAAACCAATGCTTCCATAGATTCGATCGTGGTTTATTTACAATTATAACTTCCACACCTATTCACTTGTCATTTGGGATCATTTCCCATATAAAAAAAGAAAAAGAGTCAAAGAAAGGACAGGAGATGTTTCCCATATCAAATCAAAAAAGAGAGGCGAAAGATACCATAGCAATGTGGTATCAGATTGTCTGTCTCCTTGTAGTTGGATCCCCAACTTTTTGGAATGTTCCAAATTCCACTTGAGCATCCAAGTCTGGATCAATACCAGCAAAAACATCCCGGAACAAGGTTCGAGCGCCATGCCAAATGTGTCCGAAAAAGAAGAGCAAAGCAAAGGTAGCATGACCAAAAGTGAACCAACCCCTTGGACTGCTGCGAAAAACACCATCTGATTTCAAAGTAGCTCGATCTAATTCAAAAATTTCTCCTAATTGGGCACGCCTCGCATATTTTTTTACAGTAGCAGGATCAGAATAACTTACTCCATTAAGTTCGCCACCATAGAACTCCACCGTTACGCCTACTTGTTCAACGCTATATTTGGATTCTGCTCTTCTAAAAGGAACGTCTGCTCTCACAATTCCCTCTTCATCTACCAAAACTACCGGAAATGTTTCAAAAAAAGTAGGCATACGACGTACAAAAAGCTCGCGCCCTTCTTTATCTCTAAAGACGGGATGTCCTAACCATCCAACAGCTATTCCATCCCCATTGTCCATTGAGCCTGCTCTGAATAATCCCCCCTTTGCTGGATTGTTACCAATATAATCATAAAAAGCTAATTTTTCGGGAATTTTAGACCAAGCTTCTGATAAACTAAGATTTTCGGCTAACCCATCGCTAACTCTTCGATATATTTCTTGCTGAAAGTATCCCTGATCCCACTGATAACGAGTAGGTCCAAATAATTCGATTGGGGTAGTTGCCGATCCATACCACATAGTTCCGGCAACTACGAAAGCTGCAAAAAAAACAGCAGCGATACTACTGGAAAGTACAGTTTCAATATTGCCCATACGTAATCCTTTGTATAGACGTTGAGGCGGACGGACACTAAGATGGAATAGGCCCGCTAATATGCCCAGTGTACCCGCAGCAATATGATGGGAAGCTATTCCTCCCGGAACGAAAGGATCAAAACCTTCTGCACCCCACGCAGGATTTACAGCTTGTACTTTTCCTGTTAGTCCATAAGGATCAGACACCCATATCCCAGGACCATACAAACCGGTTACATGAAATGCACCAAAGCCAAAACAAGCCACCCCTGCAAGAAATAAATGAATTCCAAAGATCTTGGGCAAATCCAAAGAAGGTTTTCCCGTCCGCTCATCACAGAATATTTCTAGGTCCCAATATACCCAATGCCAGATAGCTGCCAAGAAGCACAAGCCAGAAAACACAATATGCGCACCTGCCACACCTTCATAACTCCAAATACCCGGATTCGTTATAGTTCCTCCTGAAATACTCCAACCACCCCACGAATTGGTTATTCCTAAACGAGTCATGAAGGGGATGACGAACATACCTTGTCTCCACATTGGATCCAGAACAGGATCAGAGGGATCAAAAACCGCTAATTCGTATAAAGCCATCGAGCCAGCCCAACCAGAAACTAGAGCTGTATGCATTATATGCACCGAAAGCAATCGACCCGGATCATTCAATACGACAGTATGAACACGATACCAAGGCAAACCCATGGAAATACCCCTTTAGCAAAGAAAAATAGACACGATGTCGTTTTATTTTATCGCATTGGAAAAGACTATCCATATCCTATGTACCTAACCCTTCTAGGGGATTCTGTGTCAGAAAGCGTGAATATTTATTTCATTCCATTAAAAATAAGAAGCCAATTCTGTTTGTAAGAAGAAAGAGAAGCAGATCTATTCTATACTCGATAAGTGCCAATATGCAATGGGTAGCTTGGACTATTTCGAAAAACGAAGAATAGATCCCTAATCCCTCTTTGTTTATCATTCGAATCACAGATTCCTTTTTCTTTATTCAATCTGTCTTACCTTCCTTATATGTATAATTTTTCAATCTATATTTCATTTCAATCTATGTATTAATAGAATCTATAGTATTCTTATAGAATAAGAAAAAAATGAAGATAATAAACTGCGGATTCTTTCTTTCTCTTCCATTCTTAAGTTTCCATATTAAAGTGTAGTTTTCTTACTTAAATCTAATAATATTAATCTAATATGCCCATTGGTGTTCCAAAAGTACCTTACCGGATTCCCGGAGATGAAGAAGCGACTTGGGTTGACTTATACAATGTTATGTATCGAGAAAGGACACTTTTTTTAGGTCAAGAGATTCGTTGCGAGATCACGAATCATATTACAGGTCTCATGGTATATCTCAGTATAGAAGATGGAATTAGCGATATTTTTTTGTTTATAAACTCCCCCGGCGGGTGGTTAATCTCAGGAATGGCGATTTTTGATACGATGCAAACGGTGACACCAGATATATATACAATATGCCTCGGAATAGCCGCGTCCATGGCCTCCTTCATTCTGCTTGGAGGAGAACCCACTAAACGTATAGCATTCCCTCACGCTAGAATTATGCTTCACCAACCGGCTAGTGCTTATTATCGGGCAAGGACACCAGAATTTTTACTAGAAGTGGAAGAGTTACACAAAGTTCGCGAAATGATCACAAGGGTTTATGCACTAAGAACAGGCAAGCCTTTTTGGGTTGTATCCGAAGACATGGAAAGAGATGTTTTTATGTCAGCAGATGAAGCCAAAGCTTATGGACTTGTCGATATTGTAGGGGATGAAATGATTGACGAGCACTGCGATACTGATCCAGTATGGTTTCCAGAAATGTTTAAGGATTGGTAGTGGCTGAATTTCTTGTAAATTTATTTCAAACCTAAATTCGGGTTTTATGAGATTTTATAGAAAATAGAAATACTTCATGATGATGAATCATCAGGTTAAGATCGATCTAAACCAATCCATTTTTTTCTATATACATACGACATGCCAACGGTTAAACAACTTATTAGAAATGCAAGACAGCCAATACGAAATGCTAGAAAAACGCCCGCGCTTAAGGGATGTCCTCAGCGTCGAGGAACATGTGCTAGGGTGTATGTGCGACTCGTTCAGATCATGAGTTCAAACAAATAAGACAATTTTTGAAATATCCATGATCGGTACCAATGAATAGGATAGAGCTTCTCTCTCCTAGATTTCTACGGTATATAGAATTTATGGTTTCCTTTGGTGCAAATCCAATCATCTAGATTGGAAGAAGCAATTCCCCCACTTGGTAGCAAATGGTTATCAATTAAGCGGAGGAAATAGTAATAAAAAGAAAAGGCTTATGCTCCTTTATCTTAAAAGAACGGACTAAAGGGTCAGCTACTTAGCCAACTTTCATAATTAAATACCGTCACTGTATGAATAACTCTTATTTATTGTGAAAAGAGCGATTTACTCTATAATGGATAGGTAGAGCCAAAGACTGTGAACTATACAAGTTCACAATACCTTTTGATGAAAGAAAGGGCTCCGGTGTATAGAGAGGGCCTCACCGTTTAAAAGAGAACCATAGAAACGATGGAACCCACTGTTTTTTTAGTATCGTTAGAATTTGTTATTTCTATGCGAAATAACTGAAGGGGATAGAATAAAAAATCGTGGTTGGGAAGGTTACAGTAGCAAAAGCCATTGGAATTAATATTTTATATATCGGAATAATCCGTTTTGTTATTAATGGGAAAAAGAACAGTTAAAAGAAGAGAAATCATTAGTTATTTATTAAGGTTAATTTGATTCAATGACCAGAGTTCCGCGAGGATATATAGCTCGGAGACGACGAACAAAAATGCGTTCATTTGCCTCAAACTTTAGGGGGGCTCATTTAAGACTTAATCGAATGATTACTCAACAAGTAAGAAGAGCTTTTGTTTCTTCTCATCGAGATAGAGGCAGGCAAAAGAGGGATTTTCGTCGTTTGTGGATCACTCGGATAAACGCAGCAACACGGATCTATAAAGTATTCGATAGTTATAGTAAATTAATACACAATCTGTACAAAAAGGAATTGATTCTTAATCGTAAAATGCTTGCACAAGTAGCTGTATTAAATGCAAATAACCTTTACACGATTTCCAATAAAATAAAGACCATCAATTAAAGGGATAAAAAAGTAATATACAGGAATAATTAAAACCGAATTCCCGGAGAGGGAACTCCGGGAAGATACAATAAATTAAGATTAAGTGGTAGGAATCAACAAGCATGTTGCAATAAAAAAAAACTATTTCTTTTTTCCCATTTTTCTTTCTTTTCTTATAACAAACAAAAGAATCTAAACTGGATTACTTTATTTATATATGAGTCTGACCCTTTCGAATAAAACATCAACAATCGGAACTTAAGCTCCGATTGTTGTTTCTTAAATTCTGGTTGGAGTTTCTTAAATTTCGATTGGAATTGAACTTTTGTGTTAATTGAGGAATATGTCTATTTTTTCTGTGTCTAGGACCAGTAATTATTGAAATTGACTGGGCTTGAAATTGCTTCTCATTTTCATAGTTACGAAATGGTAAGAAAGATAAAATACGAGCCTGTTTTATAGCAAGAGTAATTAATCGTTGTTGTTTCAAGGTTAATCTATTTATTCGTCTGGATAATATTTTTCCTTGTTCACTAATAAATCGATTAATTAAGCTCATGTTTCTATAATCAATTCGATCCCCCGGACCAATTCGGGAACGCCTACGAAAAGGTTGTTTGGATTTACGAGAAGGTTGTTTGAATTTACGAAAAGGTTGCTTGGATTTATGAAAAGTTTGTTTGGATTTACGAAAAGGTTGCTTAGATTTACGAAAAGGTTGTTTAGATATATACATGATTTATTCCTTATTTAAAAATTTGAAAAAAAAAAATGGATTTCTTTATTTTATTAATTTTGGATCCAGAAGAAGTAGTCTTTCTTTGGTCCATATATTATTTGATTCATATACTATATATAAAAAAAACCTCTATACATATGAAATAATATCTACCTAAAGTGGATTTGTATTTTGTATTCTATGTATGTTCTATAACACGATGCTCCTATTTCTTTATTTCATTATGAGTCGTATGCTTGCGGCAATAACGACAAAATTTTCTTAATTCTAATTGTCCGGGTGTATTGTGGCGATTCTTTTGAGTACTATATCTAGAAATCCCCGTCGATTCCTTATTGGTACCCTTTCGAACACAACTGATACATTCCAAAATCACTCTGATTCTAACATCTTTGCCCTTGGCCATGAACCTCCTTTCCTTTTTGGATCGACTTAACTTAATTCTTATACCTGTTCTTTTATTCTTCTATATTGGATCCGAAAAAGAAGAATAAAATCCAATAGAATAAAAAATGGAGAAATAATTAAAGAATACAATCCTTGTCGAATTAGCAAGGATTTTGCTTCGAAATCCTTTCATTTAAGTAGCAAGCTCGGCTCTTTCTATGCTCGAATTTGTGAGGCCTGACTTAGCTTGGATACCGCTTTTAATTAAATTTATGTTTTCTTCCAAAATGAGATTTACCAAATTTTTGATGACTCTGAGGTTCAACCCAATCCATCTTTTCTTTCTTTTTGCTTCGTATACTAAAAAAGAAAATTTTCGTCATGTCACGAAGAATTCTATCTCTCGTATAGGAATAACCAGAATTAAAAAAAAGGGAATGACAAAGCATCTGGGAATAAACGATTAATTTCTATCAATAAACCGGCTAAAGCCCCAAACCATAGAGTACTTAGCACGGGTGCTACAGAGAGATATGTTTTTATATCCCGCATTGAAAATCCTCCTTCCTTATTGGAATACATATATGATCAGATACTCTTGCCCAAGATCGTTTGTATTTCTTTATTTAGGCGAAATTCCTAACTAAAAAAACTAAATTCATATTCTATATATATAGAATGAACCATATAGACGAGATTTTCCTATCCCTATAAAAGAAAAAGATGACCCCTTCTTCCTATACATTACTAAGGAATAGTAATCTTTCTTTTATAGTTGAAATTCAACTGGATTTTAGATATATAACCTTCCCTGATTATATGAGACCAAAAACAAGAAATGACAAGAAAGTTTTATATAGATAGAGAAATAGAAGAAAATTACGATGTGGAAAACAAGAAAGGAATTGTGTACAATGGCATTGTACAACAATTTGGAAAAGGGATGTAGCGCAGCTTGGTAGCGCGTTTGTTTTGGGTACAAAATGTCACAGGTTCAAATCCTGTCATCCCTACCTATTACTTCTCTCTTCTTTATGGTAGGAGTAGAAAAGGATTTTCTTTTTGAAAGCGCTCTTAGTTCAGTTTGGTAGAACGCGGGTCTCCAAAACCCGATGTCGTAGGTTCAAATCCTACAGAGCGTGATTCCATCTATCTTATGCTTATGTCGAAACAGAGTAAAATAACTTAAAAAAACAAAGTCGAATTACAACTCCAATTTGACCTCCTCCAGACTAGAGAGGAGGTCAATCAAAAAATAAATATTACCCAATCAAAGATCCAACTGATCCCCACGCCTGTATTGCAAATACGCAGTCACGAATAATCCCGCTAAAGTAATAGGAATTAGGCCTAAGACGATTCCAAATAGAAAAACTTCAATCATTTCGATTTGTTCGAGGGGATAAAAAAAGAGGTACGATCTATCTCTAAATAATAGTCTAAATTATCCACGAATCTCAATGACCAAAAAAAGAATTGGTGATTAGCGTGGAAAAAGGTCCTATAATATCAGAAATCCAAAAGAAAGATTCTTATTTTATGACTTATTCATTCAATTCATTTCAAATAAGACGTATCTTGTTCAAACCAATAAATAGAGCTGGGGTTATAGTTAAAGCAGCCAGTAGAAAACCGAAATAACTGGTTATAGTAAGCATGAAGAGGTTAAATTCCATTTTTTTTTACTACACTACATATGTTGGTAAAGCACTTACCTAAGTTATGGAAAATTCCTAATTCATCGGTTATTTTAGATAATACTAAAAAACAAGATAGAGCGAGATACAGAAGTGTAAAAGAAAATCGATTCATCAGATGGGACATGAGTCCCTAATTCCGAATCAAGGGATTTATTGTGGAATCTGTCAGTTAAGTAAAGTAATAATATTAAGAACTAGATCATCTAAACCCATTGAAAAATGAAATTGGATTTTTGGAGAATTTTGAAATAAAAGATAAATAAAGAATGGAATTTGAAAAAAGTTCTTTCTATTTCAGATTATTTCTTTTTCAATAGGATTTAATCCTCTTTTTAGAGCAAATGGTCGTCCCCTATTCCTTCTTATTTTAACTCATTGTATTCCATATGGAATAAGAGGAGAAGAAAACCATTCCACGACTCCCGAAGGCCCCCCTGAAAAAGGGAAAAATTGACTTTATTTTTATTTATTCATTTTTCGAACCCCAACCAAAGTTGATTCGAAGACGAGTTACTTCAATTATCTTTTTCTTTTAAGTTCTATCTTCTGTCTTTCCCTATTTCATCTCGTAAAGTTACATGCTTGCAGTATTGGTTAAGAAAGTTAGACCTAATCGAACAAACAAGAGAGGATTGATTACGAATCTTGATTCTTCAAAGAATGTATTCCGTTTCTTTCATAACGGATTATCTACTATTCGATTTTCTATTTTTTAGATACTATTTTATACTAACCAATTTAATTCCTTAAAGGGAAAAATTGGATTCGAATAAAACTTTTAACTAAAAAGGGATAGATTTCGCATATACTTATCCTTGTATTGCGTCAATATGAGAATATCCTTCCTAAATTCTTTATCCAAACCTATTGATCATTAACTTAGGTTTTCCCAAGATCCTGGTCACTATTCCAAATTTAATTATTCTACTATTCCGAAGACAATAAAAATAAGTAGGACCCAAAAAATTGGGGTTTCTATTGATGCCTTGAATAACATGTAGTTTCCCTATAGACAAAGAACAAAGAAGAAAAAAGGGAATTCTGTTTCGGGACCAAGCCAAACAGGATTGCTGTGCCATAGGAAGGATAGCTATACTAATTCGGTATACTCAAAATACACCTTTGGTACAAAATTGACAATCTCACAAGGATGAAATATCAGTAATTTTCTATTTACTGGTTGATCCCATCTTTTACGGAATCAATTCCTTTTTTGAATGTACAAAAATTTGGGGAGCTCGGCATGTCTGGAAGCACGGGAGAACGTTCTTTTGCTGATATTATTACCAGT